AATAATCAAAAAAAAGATCTTCTTTTTTATCAAAAAAATCCGAACTCAAAAATTTGTGTCTTTCTTGATCATCATTTACTGAGAAGCTAGAAATATATCTTCTTTCGGTAGAAGTAGAAATAGAATGAATGTTTATTTGATCTTGATCCTTGTGGAGCGAAAAAGGAACTACATTAAATTTGCATGAACCCCCCAATAATATCCACAAGTGGCTTGTTTTGGGTAAAATATGTACATTACTATATTTAAATTCGGACAAATGGTACACATCGGTACTCCAGTGCATTTCCCCCTCTAAGTCAGAATAAATATGTTTTCGAACCCTCTCTTTAAAACTGAAAGTGTATGCTCCCGCGCGAATCTCAGCAATCACTTGTTCTGATTTTACATATTGGCCGTTTTGAACTAAAAGAAAACTTTTTGGTGGAATAGTTACCTCATGTAGAATATCCTCACTCTTAATAATTACATATAAGTCCATAGAACATAAAAAGGCAGGATGCCCATGACGCGTACGTGTAGGCTGAAGCAAGTCCTCATTGAATTGGATTTTGCCATTAGAAGGGGCCCGTACATGTTCTGCAGTACCCCCCGTAAATACTCCACCGGTATGAAAAGTTCTTAATGTTAATTGAGTTCCAGGTTCTCCAATGGATTGCCCCGCAATAATACCTACAGCTTCTCCCAACTCAACCAGGTCGCCATGAGTGGGACTCCGACCATAACATAATCGACAGATCCAAGATGTACTCCTACAAGTAAAGGGAGTTCTAATATATATTGGTTGTGTTCGAAAAGTTATGAATTGGGTGACAAGCCCAATCCCAATATCTTGATTTCGAATGGCAATGCATCGCGGACCCATATATATATTGTCTGATAATACACGACCAATTAATGTTTGGATAAAAACTCTTTCTGGCAGTGTCCTATTTTGAGGACTTGCAGAAATGGCTCGAGTAGTGCCACAATCTGTTCTACGTACAACAATGTGTTGAACTACTTCAACAAGTCTGCGCGTAAGATATCCAGCATCTGATGTTCGTACAGCAGTATCTACAACTCCTTTTCGGGCTCCGTAGCAAGAAATGATATATTCTGTTAAAGAAAGTCCTTCGCGTAAATTGCTTTGAATGGGTAAATCAATCATTTGCCCCTGGGGATCCGACATTAATCCTCTCATACCTACTAATTGATGTACTTGAGATGCATTTCCTCTAGCTCCTGAAAAAGACATTATATGGACTGGATTAAACGGGTCAGTCATCCTAAAATTAAGATTCATTTCTTGTCGCAAATATTCACTTGTAGCATACCATATCTCGATAGATTGGCGTAATTTTTCTACTGCGTGTACATTCCCAAAACGATGGTGTTTTTCCAAAATCAAACTTTGTTCTTCAGCATCTTGTACTAGCCATTCCTTAGAAGGTATTGTTAAAAGATCATCAATTCCTAATGAAATGGATATAGCAGTTGCTTGCTGAAAACCTAGAGTTTTTACTTGATCTAAGATATGCGATGTATATGCCATTCCAAAGTGATCTATTAATCTGCTAATAAGTCGTTTAATGGCAGTTCCGTCTATCACTTTATTGTGAAATACCAGATTGGCCCGTTCTGCCATATGTATCTCCCTATTCCAATGAGTTGGATTCGACAATGGGTTTGAGTCAATGATTGGAAAACTTCCTTTTCTCGATCTTAAATTGCACAGAAAGTCAGGTCAGGGACTCGAGTCCTAGTTGAACCGGCGAAACCCAAATTCCCCCCGCTCCGGTGTCTGTCATAGAATTTTTGAATTTAACGACCATATGATTAAGTATAGGTATCATATAAGCAGGCCCGACAAAAACCTTGGATAGCTTCTTCCATTTCTCGATAAAGAGAAATATGACCAATAGTGGTTCGGAGGTATATCCAAAGAATTTCTTTTTTTACACTTCTTATTATCAGATAGTGTCCATAAATCTCATAATAAGTACCCAAAGATTCATAGTGAACTTCGATGGGAGCTTCTCTTGAAGCAATAACGCGTTGATCTAGTCGCCACCGAAGCCACAAAGGACTATCTAAATGGATTCGTTTCTGTCGATAAGCCCCAATTGCATCATAGGAATTACAAAAAAAGAGTTCTTTTGTATACTTATAGTTCTTATTGTCAATTCTTTCATTTTTATAGTTTCTTTGATTACATGGATTATATCTATTTGCACAAATACCTCGACGATTCCCACTTGTTAATATATAGAGCCCAATAAGCATATCTTGAGTCGGTACAGAAATAGGATCCCCAATAGCTGGAGACAAGAGATTCATATGAGAAAACATAAGTAAACGAGCCTCTGCTTGAGCCTCTAAAGACAAAGGTACATGAACAGCCATTTGATCCCCATCAAAGTCTGCATTAAATCCCTTACAAACTAATGGATGTAAACAAATAGCACGCCCTTCCACTAAAATGGGCTCGAATGCCTGTATCCCTAATCTATGCAGAGTA